ATTATAATTTTATTAAAATATTCTAATATTTTAATAAAATTATAAATATTCATTTAATTCGATAATTATATAAAATATAAAATGAAAATGAATTCTAAATTATATATGAATTATATAATATAAATAATAGAAATTCCAAAATTATTTATTATTTCTAATATATTTAATACTATTTTACTTAATTAAATATATTACTATTATTAATACTAATTAAGATATTTTTATTTCGTATAATTAATTTCATTTTTTATAAAAAAAAAAAAATGAATCAAATTCAATTAAAAATGAAAAGTAGACCCTAAAAATCTATTTGAACTTACCCAATTCAAAATCTTTTGGTTCTGAAATAAAAAATAGAAGAAATCGTACTTTCATACAATATCTTAATTGAATTCTATATAATGATCAATAATTTGAGTCTAATTCTATATCTGCGTATATCAAAATCCTAGCAACAATTTATTCTATGGGTATTTAGATATTTGGATTGGAATTGACGAATAACCAATACCGATATTAGTGTTTATTAGTGTGGAATAGAAATAGAAATGGGGCGTGGCCAAGCGGTAAGGCAACGGGTTTTGGTCCCGCTATTCGGAGGTTCGAATCCTTCCGTCCCAGAGTATATTCATGTATGCTATATATCATATCAGAATACAAATTTCCTTTTTTTGAGAACCTTTCTGTTTAAGAGTATATAATATTGGGTAGAATGTTATTCTACCTTCTTTTTTTTTTTTATGATTCGTTTCCAAATCGCGTCACTTTGAAGATCCAGATTCAAAAAAAAAACTTATTTTTATTCATGTTATTGTATAATTTTTTTATTTATATTTATTAGAAATATTCTAGAATTATATAATAATAATAGAATTCTAATAGTTAAATATTTAAAACTAAAAACTAAAGAAAAAAAAAATAGAATAAATCAAAATAAAGAAAAAGAATTTAATATTCAAAATTCTTCATATATAAATTCTTCGAGTTAATTTGAATTTTTGTTGAGACTTTTATTTACTTTAGAAGTACTTTCGAAATTTTCTATTCATAAAAGTATAGATTACTCTGTATTGTATTGATTGAATCAATGACTATTCATGATTTCATAATGGAATCAATTACATACCGGCTCCAAAGGAAAGGAATGTTATGGTAAAACTTCGTTTGAAACGATGTGGTAAAAAGCAACGTGCGACTTGAAAGACATGATTCGATTAGCCGTGGATTCTTACATCCACCATTTTTTTTATGGAAATAGAAACGAGGATGCTCTTGGCTCGACATCGTTTGTTCTGTTCCACTAGAACTCAGTTTTTGGGGAGGGGAGAGGGATTGATGATCTAAATAGTACATGATGGAGCTCGAGTTGATTTATTTCTCAGGAGCAAGGATCTATGGTTAGTGAAAATTAATAAGTTAGAACAACTTCGTAAGTACATTTTCGATATAGAAATTGAAAGGATCCAATTCGAGTAATTTTCAAAAGTAAAATTTGTTGGAATTGGTTAAACTATTTCGATCAAAAATGTATCCGCGGGAATCAACCATCTATTTGTATAAAAAAAAATGGTATGTTGCTGCCATCTTTTTAAACGATAAAAGATCCCCGAAGTAATGTCTAAACCCAATGATTCAAGGAAAAGCTAAAGGATCCTGGAACAAGTAAATACCATTTTCAATTGTCTCAACAATTCTATTAGATTAGAATGAAGAAAAAAAAAAAATAGATTCGCGAAAGGAGACAGACAAGAACAAGAAAAGGGGATAGAGACCACTCAATAAATGAAATACCTAAAGGTTTTTGAGTTATTTAAGAATTCTCCAAACTTGAGTTATGAGGTTGCGAATACAAGTGATTTTTTTTTTTGTAAAGAAAAAAAGTACTATAGTCTAATTGATTTGATGATTTTATGGATCTATTTGACATCATAATTCTATACATAGACATAATTTCTAATTTTCTCGAGCCGTACGAGGAGAAAACTTCTTATACGTTTCTAGGGGGGTGTATTGTTTATCTATATCTATCCCAATGAGCCGTTTATCAAATCGTTGCAATTGATGTCCGATCCCGAAGAGAGGGAAGAGATCTTCGGAAAGTGGGTTTCTATGATCCGATAAAGAATCAAACCTATTTAAATATTCCTGTTATTCTATATTTTTTTGAAAAAGGCGCTCAACCTACAGGAACTGTTCAGGATATTTCAAAAAGGGCGGGTTTTTCTATGGAACTTTGCCTTAATCAACAAACGAAATTCAATTAATGAAATAAAAAAAAAAAATAGGGTGTGGATGACTTGTATATAGATTTATATAACCCTTTTCTTTCTTATCCCCCCGCTCTCTTGCTCTATTCATATCCAAATTTTTGTATTAATTTTTGCTGCCATAGAATTCTGTGCTGTTTTATATAACCAAAAAATCCATTTTTCTTTTTATTGAATATATATATAAATAGATAGAAAAAAGAGCAAATCAATACATGAAGGAATAAATGAAGTAATTGGGTCTATAAATATATTACCTTCAAAGAGGCGGTTTTTGTTGGAATTCTCTAAAAAAGAGGGGGTTAGGTTAAGCTTGCTTATTCTATTTATATATATATTGTATTGATTGATATTGATTGAATAAATAAACCCCATCTCCGCTTTTTTCCTTCATTTTCGCATACGCCCTTATGTAGTGCCAATCAAATCTAATTGCTTGGTTTTTTTTTGAGTTTATTTTAATATTTTTATTTCATTTTTTTATTAGTATATTAGTATTAGAATTTTTTTTTATTTACAAACTTTTTTCATTTTTAAATTGCAATTATTTTGATTCTATTTTTTAGAAATTCAATTATAAAATTCTATATTTATTATTTTTTTTTTTTTCTTTTGTTTTCTTGTTTTTTTCATTGTATTCTTTTTTCAACATTAATATTGACAACAGTGTATCAAACAAATATAATCCGATCGTGAATAAACGGATCTATTGATTTCCGTTCCATAGGATTTTTTTTCTTTTTTATTTAAAAATTTTCTTTATTTATAGATTTTAAAAAATCTTTTTCTTTATTTTGATTTCAATTGGATCTACACACCCTATATTTCTTTCATTTCTTATTTTATTTATTAGATATTAGATTAGTTTCTTTTATAATAGTTTATTAGGGTTGCTAACTCAATGGTAGAGTACTCGGCTTTTAAGTGCGACTCGATTTTTTACACATTTCTATGAAGTAATGGATTCGTCCATATCATCGGTAGAGTTTGTAAGACCACGACTGATCCAGAAAGGAATGAATGGAAAAAGCAGCATGTCGTATCACTGGAGAATTCTAAGAATATTTTTTTTTCTTATTGGATCTGGCCAAAACCCTTGTTTCAATTCTTGGCTCGGAACAAAAAAATTAAAAGTTGGGTTGAATTTATAAATGGATAGAGCTTGGCGGCTCCAATTATAGGGAAACAAAAAGCAACGAGCTTTCATTTTGAATTTGAATGATTAACCCGTCTAATTATATGTTAAAAATCGATTAGTGCTTGATCCGGGAAAAGCTTTTCCCATGAATGGATTATTTCTTTTTTTTTGTTATGAGTCCTAACTATTAGCTATTCCCCATTATATTATGGTATGGGGTGGAGATAAATGTGTAGAAGAAAGAGTCTATTGATAAAGATATTTTTTTTTTCCAAAATCAAAAGAGCGATTGGGTTGAGAAAATAAAGGATTTCTAACTTTCTTGTTATCCTAGAGTGAACATAAAACAATTAGATGGAAAAAGCGAGGAGAGAGAGTCCGTTGATGAGTCTTACTTGTTTTCTTTTTCTGGGTATCTATTTGTATTTTATTCCATATATTAAATAATAATAAGAATAGAATGTCCTGTTTTGACTGTATCGCACTATGGATCATTTGATAACCCAATAAATCCCTTATTCCCGGGCTAAGTCTTATTTTGAATTTCACAAATGGAGGAATCTCAAATCTATTTCGAACTAGATAGATCTCGCCAACATGATTTCCTATACCCACTTATTTTTCGGGAGTATATTTATACACTTGCTTATGATCATGGTTTAAATAGTTCCATTTTTGTGGAAAATGTGGGTTATGACAATAAATCTAGTTTACTAATTGTAAAACGTTTAATTACTCGAATGTATCAACAGAATCATTTGATTATTTTTGCTAATGATTCTAACAAAAATACATTTTTTGGGTACAACAAGAATTTGTATTCTCAAATAATATCGGAGGGGTTTGCCATCATTGTGGAAATTCCATTTTCCTTACAATTTTCCTTAGAAGAGGCAAAAATCGTAAAATCTTATAAATTACGATCAATTCATTCAATATTTCCTTTCTTCGAGGATAAATTTCCATATTTAAATTATGTGTCAGATGTCCGAATACCCTATCCTATCCATCTGGAAATATTGGTTCAAAGCCTTCGCTACTGGGTGAAAGATGCCTCTTCTTTTCATTTATTAAGGCTCTTTCTTTACGAGTATTGTAATTGGAATAGTCTTATTACTTCAAAAAAATCGATTTCTACTTTTTCAAATTCAAAAAGTAATCCAAGATTTTTCTTGGTCCTATATCATTTTTATGTATGTGAATACGAATCTATCTTCCTTTTTCTCCGTAACAAATCGTCTCATTTACGATTAACATCTTCTGGAGTTCTTTTTGAGCGAGTATATTTCTATGGAAAAAGAGAGCATCTTGTAGAAGTCTTTGCTAATGATTTTCCGTCTACCTTATGGTTCCTCAAGGACCCTTTCATTCATTATGTTAGATATCAAGGAAAATCCATCCTGGCTTCAAAGAATACGCCTCTTTTGATCAATAAATGGAAATACTATCTTATCCATTTATGGCAATGTCATTTTTTTGTTTGGTCTCAACCAGGAAGGATCCATATAAACCAATTATCCGAGCATTCATTTTACTTTTTGGGCTATTTTTCAAAAGTCCGGCTATATCCTTCAGCGGTACGGAGTCAAATGCTG